ATATGAATCTTGAGGAGGTGTGCTTATATGAAGATTTGGTAAACAGAGTTATATCTGAGTATTATTAGTATAACTATGAAGTAGATTTAATTAAAATTTGTTTATGAATTCAATCTACTGAGAAAGAAGTTAATAAAATTTAAAGCAGGTAAGAAGAGCTTTAAATTTAGAGGAAGGGTAATTGGATTAAATTTTTGTTCTACATTTGGGTCTACTATGGAAATTCTGTTTTAACTCTTTTTTTGTCTATCGAGCATTAAGCCCGACTATGGCAGATAGTAACTATGCAAAGCGAGAATATTGACTAATAAGTCCAGCTACAATTGAGTTGAATGGAACGAGGCCTCTGACGGCCAATGGTGAGTCCCTGCATCCCCCAAAAAATAAAACCACTAAAGGCATGACAGTGCAGTTATGTTGGGTCACGGGCTAGAATGGAACTAATCCATCGTGATGTCTTATTTAAGGGGAACGAGTGGGCGATTATGCAGTTTATGGCCCTGAGGTAGGAACCAGATGCCAGATAAAGTACATGTTTAGCTACCCCCAAGTTAAATGGGATCAGAGCAAGAAGAGGGACACGAAGTGGGCGAGTAGATGGTTTCACGGAGGGTGGTAGATTATGAGACCAAGGTTGGTAGGGGATAGTCATTTGGATCGAGGAAGATTTATGACGTAATGTGGTATGTACCGCCAGTGATAATAATGTGCTATGTACTTTAAGCAGGTATTATGGGGTGGCCACGGTCGTATTGATGAGCATTTGATGTGGGGTCAATAAGGTACTGTATTATGTACTATGTTAGTATTATGGACGTGCTTGATATGCATGTTGGGTATGCTATTAATGTTGATTAAACATATAATGTCCTATGTACATGGATTAGTAATGTCTTAATGGGGTAAAGCATTAAATGCACGATTTACATAGGGAGTGGATCACTGAATAAGAGTTAATAGTGACATAGAAGTTAAAATTTAAGCGACTGATCGAGTACAGGGAATAGTTTAAGTAAGAAATGTCAGCTTTGGGAGTTGAAGGTGGAAAATATATTTTCTTCCCTGATATTTGCTCTAAGAAGTTTATACTTCATTTTTGGTTTACAAGACCAAGGTAATTTATATACTATTAGGGCTCTTCATTTAAGGAGTTTGTTTTCAATTAGGCTAATGATTGGTAAGATTAAGAGAATAATAGTGAAGTATAGAATTGATGCTAATTGGCCAATAATGTTATATGGATATTCAACAGGTTGCCCTCCAATTCAGGTTAGTGTAATTAGGTCTGTTACTAGAATTCAAAATATACATTGACTTAATGGTCGGAATATTATGCTGCGTTGCTTAGATAAGTGGAGTAGTGGGAAGAGTATTAAAATAAGGATTGAGAAGACCAGGGCTAAAACTCCTCCTAATTTGTTGGGAATAGATCGTAGGATAGCGTAGGCGAATAAGAAATATCATTCTGGTTTAATATGAAGTGGTGTACTTAAGGGATTTGCGGGTGTATAATTATCAGGATCTCCTAGAAGGTCAGGTGAAAATAATACTAGGATTATTAGAATTAAAATAAGGAGAAGAACTCCAAGGATGTCCTTGATGGTATAGTATGGGTGAAAGGGGATTTTGTCTGAGTTGGAAATAAGGCCTGAGGGATTGTTTGACCCGGTTTCATGAAGAAAGAGAAGGTGGATTATAACTAGGGCTGCGATAATAAAAGGAAGAATGAAGTGGAATGCAAAGAATCGTGTTAGGGTGGCTTTGTCTACTGAGAATCCGCCTCAGATTCATTCGACTAAGGTTGTGCCAATGTATGGAATAGCGGATAGGAGATTAGTAATTACGGTTGCTCCTCAGAATGATATTTGACCTCAGGGAAGAACATAGCCTATAAAAGCTGTGGCTATTACTGCAAGTAGAAGAATAACTCCAATATTTCATGTCTCAAAGTAGGTATATGAACCGTAGTACACTCCTCGGCCCACATGGAGAAAGAGGCAGATAAAAAATATTGATGCACCGTTGGCATGTGTATAGCGGATAAGTCAGCCATAATTTACGTCTCGACAGATGTGAGTAACTGATGAGAAGGCTGTTGTAGTATCAGATGTATAGTGTATTGCTAGAAATAATCCGGTAAGGATTTGAATAGCTAGGCAAAGTCCTAGTAGAGACCCAAAGTTTCATCATGTTGAGATATTAGAGGGTGCAGGTAAATCGATAAAGGAGTGGTTAATAATTTTAATTAGAGGGTGGGTTTTGCGGGTGTTTGTCATTAGTGTTTTTATAGTTGAATAACAACGATGATTTTTCATGTCATTAGTCATGGTTAGACTCCATGTAAAAATAATGACATATACTATGTACTTATTTAGTATACTTTTTGTTTTAGGTTTCGTGGGGTTTTCTTCAAAGCCTTCTCCTATTTATGGGGGCTTAGGATTGATTGTTAGTGGGGGAATTGGATGTGGGATTGTGTTATATTTTGGGGGGTCTTTTTTAGGTTTAATGATATTTTTAATTTATCTAGGGGGAATGTTAGTGGTGTTTGGTTACACTACGGCTATAGCAACGGAGGAATATCCAGAAACGTGGGGGTCAAATGTAGTTATTTGAGGGGTTTTGTTGTTGGGATTTTTAGCGGAATTCTTAATTATTATACTTGTGATTTTATATGGTGGGGTAGAGGTTGTGGTTGAGTCTAAGGATTTAGAGAATTGAGTAGTATTTGAGGGGGATGAGTTGGGATTAATTCGTGAAGATTCGATAGGGGTGGCGGCTATATACAGTTATGGAAGTTGATTAATGGTTGTAGCTGGTTGATCATTGTTTGTTAGTATTTTTATTGTGATTGAGATTACACGTGGAAATAGAATGTGGAGATAATTGCTAAGAGTGTTGAAATTAAAAATGATAAGAAGTATAGTTTGATGAGGCCTTTTTGGTTAGAGGATATGGTAGAGGCTGTTGAATGAAGATTAGCGGTAAATTTAGGAATAGTTTTTTCTAGTCAAATTAGGTCTAGGAGGGTTGATGATAGTTTTTGGCTCATAGTAAGATTGAGATGGGGGCTAAGTCGATGGATAATGGTAGGAAAATAGCCTAGTAGGGTTGAAAATTTTGATATATTTGAGTATATTTTGGTTTGAAGATAAAGAGTTATTGAGTTTAGTTCTATAGCAATAACAAACCCTAGGATGGTTACTAGTAATGCCGTAAGTTTTAGGTAAATAGGTATGGTTAGTACTGGAATGTTTATGGGTGGAATGTTGTATGAAAGGATAAATCCTGCAATAATACTGCCAATAAGAAGACGTTTAATTGAATTAAGCAGTTGAGGGTTATTTTCATTAATTGAAGTTAGTGTGGGAAATCGAGGTTGTCCTATTAGAACATAGAAGATAATTCGTGTACTGTAGACAGCGGTTAGGGAAGTGGCAAGAAGAGTAATGATTAGGGCTCAGGCGTTGGTATTCGACGTGTTAGCAGATTCAATAATTAGGTCTTTAGAGTAGAATCCCGTTAGAAAGGGAGTTCCTGTTAATGCTAGGCTGCCAATGATAAGAGAAGATGAAGTAAATGGAAGGGCTTTGAACAAGCCTCCTATTTTTCGGATATCTTGTTCGTTGTTTAGGTTGTGAATAATTGATCCTGAGCATATGAATAATATAGCTTTGAAGAATGCGTGTGTGCAAATGTGAAGAAATGCTAAATGGGGTTGATTAATTCCAATAGTCACTATTATTAATCCTAGTTGACTTGAAGTGGAGAATGCGATAATTTTTTTAATATCATTTTGGGTTAGAGCACAGATAGCGGTGAATAGGGTGGTAATAGCTCCTAAACAAAGAGTAAATGTTTGGATAGTTTTGTTGTGTTCTATTAATGGATAGAAGCGAATAAGGAGGAAGATTCCTGCTACTACTATTGTGCTGGAATGGAGTAAAGCTGAAACGGGGGTTGGGCCTTCTATGGCGGAAGGTAGTCAAGGATGAAGACCAAATTGGGCAGATTTTCCTGTGGCGGCTAAGAGTAGTCCTAGTAGGGGGAATAGGGAGATGTCTATAATGAAAAGTTGTTGTAGTTCTCATGAGTTTGAGTTGAGTAAGAATCATGCTATAGCTAGAACAAATCCGATATCTCCAATTCGGTTATATAAAATAGCTTGGAGGGCTGCTGCATTAGCGTCTGTTCGGCCGTATCATCAGCCAATTAGTAAAAAAGACATAATACCTACTCCCTCTCAGCCAATGAATAGTTGAAATAAGTTGTTAGCTGTAACTAGAATTATTATAGTGATAAGAAATAGGAGGAGATATTTAAAGAAACGATTAATAAAAGGGTCGGAGTGTATATATCATATTGAGAATTCTATAATTGATCATGTAACGAATAGTGCTACAGGTATAAATAATATGGAAAAGTAGTCTAATTTAAAGCTTATGGAAAGAGTGAATGTTTGAATAGTTATTCAGTGTCAGTTTGAGATAATGAGTTCATAATTTGAGTTGATAAATATTAGTGTTGGTACGATGCAGAATGATAATGCGCAAATAATGGAGATTTTTACGTGATTTGGGAAGTTAATGTGCTTATGGTAGTTAGTTATGGTTAGGAGAATGGGGAATAACAGGGTTATAAGTGATGTAAGAATAAGTGAAGAAAATATGTTAATTACTTCTATTTGGAGTTGCACCAATTTTTTGATTCCTAAGACCAACGGATTGCTTCTATCCTATAGAAGTTAAGAAAGCCGTGAGTTTAATCACGGTAGCATGAGTTAGCAGTTCTTGCATGCTTTCTTGGTAAATAAGAGATTATAATTCTCTGTTGCTAGATTCACAATCTAAAGTTTTGCTTAAACTATATTTACAGTATAATTGACCCAGAATGATGGTAGGATTTGTTGATAGAATGATAAGTGGAAAAAGATGAAGAAATATAAGTGTATTTTCTCGTGTAAAGGAAGGGTTAATGTTTAGTGTATGATATGTAAGTTTTCCTTGTTGTGTTGTAATTAATATATAAAGCGAGTAAAGAGCTGTAATTAGTATATTAAGTCCGGTTAAGATAATTGAAGTATTTGATCAAGTGAATGATGCTATAATAATAAGCAATTCACCGATTAAGTTGATAGAGGGTGGGAGGGCTAGATTGGTTAGAGTTGCTAGAATTCATCATGTTGCTATGAGGGGAAGAATAGACTGTAAACCCCGAGCTAATGTTATAGTTCGACTATGAATTCGTTCATAGTTAGTGTTTGCTAGACAAAATAGTATGGAGGATGTTAGTCCGTGAGCAATTATTAATGCTGTGGCTCCTATAAAGCTTCAGGGGGTTTGGATTATAATTGCTACAATTACTAATGCTATATGGCTTACCGACGAGTAAGCGATTAGAGATTTTAGGTCTGTTTGTCGTAAGCAGATTGAACTTGTTATAATTATACCTCATAAGGATAATATAATAAAGGGATAGGCTATACTACTTGTGACAGGATGTAGAAAAGTTGAAATTCGGATCATTCCGTATCCACCGAGTTTTAGTAGAATAGCGGCTAAAACCATAGAACCGGCAATGGGAGCTTCGACGTGGGCTTTTGGCAGTCAAAGATGGAGACCGTATAGAGGTATTTTAACTATAAAAGCTATAATACATGCTAGTCACAGGATATGATTTGTTCAAGATATGGGAAGAACAGATGACTGATATGTTGAGACAATAAAGTTTAAAGATCCAGTAGATTTCTGAATATAAATTAATGCTACTAGTAAGGGTAAAGAACCTACTAAGGTATAAAATAGAAAGTATAGTCCTGCATTTAATCGTTCAGTTTGGTTTCCCCATCGAGTGATAATAATAAGTGTAGGGATTAGAGTAGCTTCAAATAGGATATAGAATATGATTAGTTCAGTGGCAGAAAAAGTTATAATTAGAAAGAATTGTAATGAGATTAATATAAGAATATATAGCTTTTTTCGGATTAATGGCTCTTGAGTTAAGTGACCTTGGCTTGCTATAATTATGAGGGGTAGAAGTCATGCTGTTAAGATTAATAGGGGAGAAGATAGAGGGTCAGTAAAGAAGACTAGTGAGAAAATTAAATCTGTGTTTATGGAGTGATTTAATGTGAGGAGAACAATTAGGCTAATAATTAAGCTATGAATTGAGGGATTAATTCAAATTATAGAGGGTTTTGAGAATCATATAAGGGGGGCGAGTAGAATTGTAGGAATAATAATTTTTAACATTGAAGAATATTTAAGTTTTGGACGTAGTCTAGGCCGTATGTATTGGATACTATTACAAGAAGGGCCAAACCTACAGCTGCTTCACATGCGGCAAAGACTAATAAGGTAATGGGAATTATAAATGATAGGGAGAAGTGGAAATTTATAATTAGGAGAGAACATAGGACAAATATTGATAGTATTATACCTTCTAAGCATAGAAGTGATGATATTAAGTGAGATCGATAAATGAATATTCCTAGTAGAGATGTAAAGTAAGCTAATATGATATTAAGAATAGTAATAGACATTTTGATAATTATGGTAACCCATAATTTAGTGAGTCGAAATCACTTGTTTTATTTTAAACTAATTATCATATTCAATTCATTCTAAACCTTTTTGGATTCACTCGTAGGCTAGTCCGAGAGTAAGAATTAAGATCAAGAGTAAAGCTATAGTTAATATAAGGTTAAGATTATTTGTTTGGGAAGCTCAGGGAAGAGGGAGGAGAAGAGCAATCTCTAGATCAAATAGAAGAAATGTGATTGCAATAAGGAAAAATTTTATTGAGAATGGCAAGCGAGCAGATCCTATAGGATCAAAACCACATTCATAGGGGCTTGCTTTTTCGGCATATACGTTCAGTTGAGGTAATCAGAATGCTACGGAGATTAATAGTAGGGCGATGAAAGAGTTTACAAAAAGAGTTATTATAAGGTTTATTATTCTCTTCTGGGTTAATTCCAGAACTAAATGATTGGAAGTCAATTGTACTGATTAATACTAAGAGAATATGAGCCTCATCAATAAATAGATACATAGAGGAAAAGTCATACGACATCTACGAAATGTCAGTATCATGCGGCTGCTTCAAACCCAAAATGATGATTTGATGTGAAGTGAAAGTTTAGTTGACGAATGAGACATACTAGGAGGAAGGTAGATCCAATTATGACATGGAGACCATGGAAGCCTGTGGCCATGAAAAATGTTGAGCCATATACGCTATCTGAAATTGTAAAGGATGTTTCTAGGTACTCAGAGACTTGAAGAAGAGTAAAGTAAAGTCCTAGGGCAATTGTGATTGATAATGCTTGAACTATATGTTTTCGGTCCCCTTCTATTAGGCTATGGTGAGCTCAAGTAATTGAAACTCCTGAAGCTAAAAGGACAGAGGTATTTAATAATGGTACTTCTAGAGGATTAAGCGGATTAACCCCTACTGGAGGTCAGCAGCTGCCTAGTTCGGGAGTTGGGGCTAGACTCGAATGATAGAATGCTCAGAAGAACCCGGCAAAGAAAAATACTTCTGAGATAATAAACAGTACTATACCATATCGTAAGCCTTTTTGGACGATTGATGTATGGTGACCTTGAAATGTGCCTTCCCGTACAATATCTCGTCACCATTGGTATATTGTCAGGGTATTAGCTGTTAGGCCTAATAGGAGAATAAAAGAAGAGTTAAAGTGGAATCATATTACCAAGCCGGATGTTAGGAGTAAGGCGGAGAGGGCTCCTGTTAAGGGTCAGGGGCTAGGGTTGACTATATGATAAGCGTGGGTTTGGTGGGTCATTAAGTATTATCATGTAAATATAAGCTTACTAGGAGAGTGAAGACGTAGGCTTGAATTAATGCGACTGCAAATTCAAGCATTGTTAATAATACGAGAATAATAAAGGTTAAAATAGCTGTGGGAGGGCTAATAGATGTTAGTACAAGGGTTGCTCCTCCGATTAAATGTATGAGAAGATGGCCAGCTGTAATATTAGCTGTTAGTCGCACAGCCAGTGCTATAGGTTGAATAAAAAGACTAATTGTTTCGATAATAATGAGTATGGGAATAAGTAGAATTGGGGTTCCTTGTGGGAGAAAGTGGGCTAATGATGCTTTAGTTTTGTGACGAAATCCAGTAATTACTGCTCCTGCCCATAGAGGTACAGCTATTCCTAAATTTATTGACAGTTGGGTAGTTGGTGTAAAGGAGTGGGGTAATAGACCTAGAAGATTAGTTGAGCCAATAAATATAATTAGTGAAACTAGTATTAAGGATCAGGTACGTCCTTTTGGATTATGCATAATTATTATTTGTTTTAGTACAAGTTGGATTAGTCATTGTTGAAATGATACTAGACGGTTGTTTACTAGTCGAGTAGGGGAGGGGAAGAGTAGGTTGGGGAATATAATAATAAAAAGGACAATGGGAAAACCTACTAATGTAGGGGTAACGAAAGAGGCAAATAGATTTTCGTTCATTTTTCTTCTCAAGGAGTTTTGTGCTCGATTAGTTTAGCGTCTTTAGGGGAAGGACTAGATGTATAATAGTGATTTGAGATTTTAAGTTGAAATATAAAGAAAAGGGCTAGAATTATTGATAGAATTGTAATAAATCATGTAGATGTGTCTAGTTGGGGCATTTCATTATGAGGAGATTTAGTTCCTAATCTTCAACTTAAAAGGTTGATGCTTCTATAGCTTCATAATGAATTTATAGTATTGATGAGGATCAGTTTTCAAAGTGTTTTAACGGAACTAGTTCAAGAACGATTGGTATAAAGCTATGATTTGATCCACAAATTTCAGAGCATTGTCCGTAGTATAGTCCTGGTCGTGTTGATGTTAGTGTTGCTTGATTGAGTCGGCCTGGAATAGCATCTGTTTTTAATCCAAGGGATGGAACTGCTCAAGAGTGAAGTACGTCTTCAGATGAAATTAATATCCGTACGGGTAGTTCTATTGGAAGAACAACTCGATTATCAACTTCTAGAAGTCGTAGGCCTCCTGGGGCTAAGTCTGAGGTTGGAATCATGTAAGAATCAAAATTAAGATCTTCATAGTCTGTATATTCGTAGCTTCAATATCATTGGTGGCCTATTGTTTTTACTGTTAAGGATGGGTCATTAATTTCGTCTATTATATATAGAATACGTAGGGAGGGAAGAGCAATTAGGATAAGAATGATAGCAGGGAGAATGGTTCAAATAGTTTCTACTTCTTGGGCGTCTATAGTGCTTGTGTGAGTTAATTTTGTAGTTAGTATTAATGAAATAATATAGAGAACTAGAGAGCTAATTAAGAAAACAATTATAAGGGTATGATCATGAAAGTGTAAAAGCTCTTCTATAATAGGAGATGTGGCGTCTTGAAATCCTAATTCGAATGGGTATGCCATAGAGATATATAGGAATTTAACCTATAAATTAACTTTGACAAAGTTATGTAATTATTTTACTAATATCTCATGAAGAAAGTCATAGTGGCTATGGGGCTAGCTTGAAACTAGTCTTGGGAAGTTCGATTCTTTCCTTTCTTGATTTAAATTTTAATATAAGTAGGTTCTTCAAATGTGTGATAGGGTGGAGGGCATCCATGTAGTCACTCTAAGTTAGTTGGTATTAACTCTACAGTAAATACTTCTCGTTTTGATGCGAATGCTTCTCAAATTATGAAAATTATAATTATAACAGCTGTAAGAGAGATGAATGAGCCTATTGAGGATACAGTATTTCATGCTGTATATGCATCTGGGTAGTCAGAGTATCGACGTGGTATACCTGATAATCCTAGGAAATGTTGAGGGAAGAAGGTTAAATTTACCCCGACAAACATTACAGTAAAATGAATTTTAGCTCATATGTCATTTAGTGAATAGCCAGAAAAAAGGGGAAATCAGTGAACGAATCCTCCTATAATGGCAAATACAGCCCCCATTGATAATACATAGTGGAAATGAGCTACAACATAATATGTATCGTGTAGGACAATATCTAATGAAGAGTTAGCTAAGACAATTCCTGTTAAGCCTCCTACGGTGAATAAAAAAATGAAACCAAGTGCTCATAGTATTGCTGGTGATCATTTAATATTACCTCCGTGCAGGGTTGCTAATCAACTAAAGACTTTTACTCCTGTAGGAATAGCAATAATTATGGTTGCAGATGTAAAATAAGCTCGAGTATCTACATCTATTCCGACAGTAAACATATGATGAGCTCATACAATAAATCCAAGAAAGCCAATAGATATTATGGCTCAGACTATTCCTATATAACCGAATGGTTCCTTTTTACCTGAGTAGTATGTTACGATATGGGAAATTATACCAAATCCTGGAAGAATAAGGATATAAACTTCAGGATGTCCAAAAAATCAGAATAAGTGTTGATATAGAATAGGATCTCCACCTCCAGCAGGATCAAAAAATGTAGTGTTAAGATTACGGTCTGTAAGGAGTATAGTAATTCCTGCTGCAAGAACTGGAAGTGATAAGAGTAATAGTACCGCTGTAACTAGTACGGATCATACGAATAGAGGGGTTTGATATTGAGATATGGCAGGTGGTTTTATGTTAATAATTGTTGTAATAAAATTAATTGCACCTAGAATTGATGATACCCCTGCTAAGTGAAGAGAAAAAATAGTTAGATCTACTGAAGCCCCTGCATGGGCTAGATTTCCGGCCAGTGGAGGATATACAGTTCAACCTGTTCCTGCACCTGCTTCAACTATAGAAGAGGCGAGCAAGAGAAGGAAGGAAGGGGGGAGAAGTCAGAAGCTTATATTATTTATACGTGGAAATGCTATATCAGGGGCTCCAATTATTAGGGGTACTAGTCAATTCCCAAATCCACCAATTATGATCGGTATAACTATAAAGAAAATTATAATAAATGCATGGGCGGTAACAATAACATTGTAAATTTGATCATCGCCTAGTAGAGTTCCAGGTTGGCCTAATTCAGCTCGGATTAGTAGACTGAGTGCAGTTCCTACTATACCGGCTCAAGCGCCAAATAAAAGGTAAAGCGTACCAATATCTTTATGATTAGTTGAGAAGAATCAACGGTTGATGAACATAGGTAGGTGGTAAAATGGCTGAGTAAGCATTAGACTGTAAATCTAAAGACAGAGGTTGAGCCCTCTTTTTACCAAGTCCCGAGGTGAATAGTCATATTGAATTGCAAATTCAAAGGAGCAGCTTCAACTCTGCCGGGCTTCTCCCGCCTTTTTACTTACGGCGGGAGAAGTAGATTGAAGCCAGTTGAGTAAGGCGTTTAGCTGTTAACTAAGATTTTATGGGTTTAAATCCCATCAATCTAGAAGTAGAAGGGCTTAGCTTAATTAAAGTGATTGATTTGCATTCAGTTGATGTGAGATAAAATCTTGCAGTCCTTAGTGCAGGAATTAAGTGTTGGGTACTTGCTTAGGGCTTTGAAGGTCCTTGGTCTAAATTAACCTAAATTCCTAGTTCAGGAATGAGAGTATGGGTATTAATGGGAGAGAGAGGATAGAAATAACGATAAAGATTGGTAAAAGAGGTGTAAGTTTTACATTCTCGAATTGTCATTTTATTTTGGTATTATTAAATGATGGAAATAGGGTTAGGGATGTTGAATAGATTAGTCGGGTATAGAAATATAGGTTTAGGAGTGCTAGTATTGCTATGAGTGTAGGGAAAATGATGTTGTTATTTGAAATAAGTTCTTTAAGAATAATTCATTTTGGTATAAATCCTGTTAGGGGAGGTAAGCCTCCTAATGACATTAATACAATTAAGATTATAGGCGTTAGGAGAGGAAATTTATTTCATAAATTTGATAGGGAGAGGGTAGTAGTTTTTTTGTAATAAAGGAGAAGCATAAATATGTTAATAGTAAGTATAATATAAATGATTAGGTTAAATATTGTTAAGGTTGGGTTATATGTAATGATTGCTATTATTCATCCTATATGGGCAACTGATGAGTATGCTAGGATTTTTCGTAGTTGGGTTTGGTTAAGTCCTCCTCAGCCTCCTAGTATAATTGATAGGGTTCCTATAAATAGTATAAGTGTGGAGTTTATGGAGGATGCAATTTGGTATGCAATAGAGATTGGGGCAATTTTTTGTCATGTTAATATGATTAGGCCTGATTTAAGTGGGACTCCCTGGGTAATTTCTGGAACTCATAGGTGAAATGGGGCGAGTCCTATTTTTATTGAGAGGGCAATGGTAAGTATAAATGATGAAATTTGATTATATGAGTTGGATAGGGTTCACTGGCCTGATTCTATAAAATTAATTATTGTGCCTATTATTAAGATTATTGATGCGGTTGCTTGAATAAGAAAATATTTACATGTAGCTTCTGTGGATCGAGGACTTCCTTTGTGGATTAGAATGGGGGTAATAGCTAGCATGCTTATTTCTAGGCCTACTCAAGCTAGAAGTCAATGTGAGCTAAAAAGTGTAATTATAGTCCCGGAAAAGAGGGTGAAATAGATTGTGGTGGAGGTTAAGGGATTAATTAGTACGGGAAGGGTATAAACCAACATTTTCGGGGTATGGGCCCGATAGCTTATTTAGCTGACCTTACTGTTTAGGACATGGTGTAAAGGGTAGCACGAAGAATTTTGGATTCTTAGGATTAGGTTCGATCCCTATAGTTCTAGAAATAAGAGGGCTTAAACCTCTATGATTTACTCTATCAAAGTAACTCTTTTATCAGACATATTTCTTAGGTTTGAGGTGGTACACATGCAGTTGTAATTGGAAGAGAGATATGTCATATGCATAAAGCTAATGTTAGAGGTAAAAAATTTTTTCACAGAAGATGTATGAGTTGGTCATAACGGAATCGAGGATAGGATGCTCGGATTCATAGAAAGATAGAGGTTAGTATAAGTGTTTTTAAAGTAAAGCTTATTGTAAAAATTTCAGGGGAAGTAGGATTTAGTAATGCTCCTATAAAGAGGGTTACTGTTAATGCGTTTATTATGATGATATTGGTATATTCAGCTATGAAAAATAAGGCAAAGGGACCAGCTGCATATTCAACATTAAATCCTGATACAAGTTCTGACTCTCCTTCTGTTAAATCAAATGGAGCTCGGTTGGTTTCTGCTAATGTTGAAATAAATCATATTATTGCTAGAGGTCATGTTGGAAGTAGAAGTCATGTGAATTGTTGGGTAGTAATAAGTGTAGATAGGGTGAAGGATCCGTTTATTAGAAGAATTGAGAGAAGAATAATTGCTAGTGTTACTTCATAGGAGATAGTTTGTGCTACGGCTCGTAGAGCTCCAATTAAGGCATACTTGGAGTTAGAGGCCCAGCCGGATCATAAGATTGCATAGACAGCTAGACTTGATGTGGCTAAGATAAATAGGACTCCTATATTTATGTTAATGAGGGGTTGAGGTATGGGTAGGGGGATTCATATGGTGAATGCTAGTGTTAGGGCAAGAGTTGGAGCAATAATAAATAGTATAATTGATGATGTTAGAGGTTTTATGGGTTCTTTAATAAATAATTTTATTGCGTCAGCGAATGGTTGAAGTAAGCCGTAAGGTCCGACAACATTAGGGCCTTTGCGAAGTTGTATATATCCTAGTATTTTTCGTTCGATTAAAGTAAGGAATGCTATGGCTACTAGGATCGGAATAATTAAAAGTAGGAGGTTAATTATAAACATTAATGTTAAGAAGAGGAGTTGAACCTCTGAAATAAAGTTTTAAGTCTTATGCAATTACCAGGCTTTGCTATCTTAACAAGCCCTGCTCTAGGGCAGGCTATTTTAAATATATTACTGGATTAAGATTATTTCATCCATTAATTTAAGGCGTTAGAGTTTAATTGGCCTTATTTCTCTTGTCCTTTCGTACTGGGAGAAATTTAATAATAGATAGAAACCGACCTGGATTTCTCCGGTCTGAACTCAGATCACGTAGGACTTTAATCGTTGAACAAACGAACCATTAATAGCGGTTACACCATTTGGATGTCCTGATCCAACATCGAGGTCGTAAACCCTAACTGTCGATATGAACTCTTGAGTAGGATTGCGCTGTTATCCCTAGGGTAACTTGTTCCGTTGATCAATGATTTGGGTCAATTAATGAATTATAATTTGGACATGTGTGTCTAGATTACTATCATTCGGAGGTTGATTTATACTCCGAGGTCACCCCAACCAAAATTTCTAGTCTGTAAACAATAATTTTTGGCTCCTAGGATTTTATTAGGGCTGTGAGACTATTAAATTAAAGCTCCATAGGGTCTTCTCGTCTTATTAGGAAATTCCCGCCTCTTCACGGGAAGGTCAATTTCACTGATTAAAAGTAAGAGACAGTTAAACCCTCGTTAGGCCATTCATACTAGTCCTTATTTAAAGAACAAGTGATTATGCTACCTTTGCACGGTCAGGATACCGCGGCCGTTGAACGTGTGTCACTGGGCAGGCAGTGCCTCTAATACTATTTATGCTAGAGGTGATGTTTTTGGTAAACAGGCGGGGTTAGTGTTTGCCGAGTTCCTTTTACTTTTTTTAATCTTTCCCTTATCGCATGCCAGTGTTGGATTAACAATTTTAATAATAATGGTTTTATGTTTATTTAATATTATGGAATTGTTAACTATCAGTGAATTATTCGATCTGATATAAGCTTATGCGGGGAGAATATTTTCTTGTTACTGATTTTAACATGGTTTCTTCTATTGTAAAATAGATTAGTCCAGTATTGATTTAGGAGATTATGAAAGGGTTGGGTATTAAGTTTTAATTAGTTGATTAAGCTTTAACGCTTTTTTAATTGATGGCTGCTTTTAGGCCAACTATGGAAGTTAATAGTTTTACTCTCTAGTTAAGGTTAATTCCTTGGCTCTAAAGAGCTGTCCCTCTTTAGAATAACATTTAAATTTACATTTGGCTTGTTTGTGCTTTGGGTAAATTTAAAGTAGAACTTAAATTCTAGTCTGGACAACCAGCTATCACCAGGCTCGATAGGCTTTTCACCTCTACTTATAAGTCGCTCCACTATTTTGCGACATAGACGGATAGGCTCTTATTGGCTGCTTATAAGTAGCTCGTCTGGTTTCGGGGTGTTTGGCTTAAATTCTTTTTGTCAAGTGTTTTCTGGTTAAACCATTATGCAAAAGGTAAAAGAGTTAATCTTTGCTTCTTAGTACTATTAGTTTATTCTTTCATCTTTCCCTTGCGGTACTTTCTCTATAGCTCCAGATATAAATTTCTATCTCCTATACTTTATTCAGATGAATGTTTTATTTATTAAGTGTATTGTGTATTTGAAAGGAATAAAAGTTGGGCTAGCATTAGTTCAAAATGTTCATAGTAGGTGAAATCTCTCGGGTGTAAGCCGGGTGCTTTAATTATAAGCTACATTTTGGTTATTCCAAACACACTTTCCAGTATGTTTACCTTGTTACGACTTGTCTCTTCTTATATATTTGATAAAATAAATTATTAATAGAATTGTATTGGAGTATATTTGAAGAGGGTGACGGGCGGTGTGTGCGTGCTTTATTGCCCCATTCAGTTAAGCTCTCTATTCTTAACTTACTACTAAATCCGCCTTATGCTCTGAGTTTCATAAAAGCTATCGTGGGGTTATTCTAGAAAGGTAGAAAATGTAGCCCATTTCTTCCCACCTTATAGGCTACACCTTGACCTAACGTATTAATGTGGAATTTTCTTGCTTACTGTAGGGCCTTTTTAGGGTTTGCTGCAGATGGCGGTATATAGGCTGATATTTGCTAAAGGTGGTAAGGTGTATCGGGGTTTATCGATTATAGAACAGGCTCCTCTAGAGGGGTGTAAAGCACCGCCAAGTCCTTTGAGTTTCAGGCTGTTGCTAGTAGTACTCTGGCGAACATTCTTGTTTATTGAATGTTTGTGTTTAGGGCTAAGCATAGTGGGGTATCTAATCCCAGTTTGGACCTTAGCTATCGTGAATTCAGAAAATTTAAGATTACTTTCGTATTTGATTTTCATAATTATCAAGACTTTTTACAGTTTAATATTATTTTAATCTTATCTGATTGATCTCTTAATCACGCTTTACGCCGTGTTTCATTAACTAGAGTTAATCGTATGACCGCGGTGGCTGGCACGAAATTTACCGACTCTTTATTTGGCTTAACTTAGTCAAACTTTCGTTTATAAGCTTAATTTTAATTACTGCTGTTTCCCGTGGGGGTGTGGTGGAGCAAGGCGTTGTGAGCTACTAGGGTTAGTGAACTTGATGCCTGCACCTTTTGATCAGTTAATAGATATAGAGGGCATTCTCACTGGGACGGGGATGCTTGCATGTATAAGTTAGCTAGAAGCTAATGAAAAGGCCAGGACCAAACCTATGTGTTTATGGGGTATAAATACCCATCTAAGCATTTTCAGTGCTATGCTTTATGAATTAAGCTACATTAAC